CTGTTGCTACAGCCGTCGATATAGGTATTTTGAAAATACGTCTTGACGGCCAATGGTTAACGATGGCTTTGATGGGAGGTTTTGCTAGAATAGGTAATAATGAGATCACTGTTTTAGTAAATGATGCGGAGAAAGGTAATGACATCGATTCACAAGAAGCCCGGCAAACTCTTGAAATAGCAGAAGCTAATTTAAGAAAAGCTGAAGGAAAGAGACAAAAAATTGAGGCAAATCTAGCTCTCCGACGAGCTAGGACACGAGTCGAGACGATCAATGAGATTTCGGAACTAGTTGGTGTGTCCGAATAATCAAAAGAGGTTTGGTCTATTTTTTTATTTGATTTGATTTGATTGTATTCACTCGACAGAATTAAATCAGGCGTAATTCTATTTTGATCCAACAAAAAAAAGAAATATAAAAGATACAAAATAAATATCAATAAAAGCAGATGGATATAAAAACTTATTAGAGACCAGAGTCGGTGGGATCTAATAAGTTCTACCTACTATTGGATTTGAACCAATGACTCCCGCCGTATGAAAGCAATACTCTAACCACTGAGTTAAGTAGGCCGTTTATCATCACAAAGAAAACCAAATGGGACCCATCCCATCGATGGATTATAATATAGAATATTACTTATAAGCAATAACGCGCAAACAGATCAAAGAACTATGATCTTGGATCGTGGAATATTCATCTTGACAAGAAATTATCTACATAATAAAATAGGTATTACAAGCACTAAGGGCTATAGCTCAGTTAGGTAGAGCACCTCGTTTACACGCGCGCCAATGTTTTTCAGGGGGGTCCATCATGCAATCAAAAGAATTTATCTTATTGAGAAATCGATGTCTTACTCCATAACTTTGAGGGAACAAGAGAACAATAGCCTGACAAGGGGTTCAGTCTTGTCCCTTTTAGGTGCCAAACAGGCCCCATAGTCGATTTGAGATATTGATAAGGTAAATGTCTATTCAATGCTAGGCATAATGAGTACAAGGACCTCAAAAAAAGATCTTTTCGCCCTATGAACTTTAAGGTGTATGAAGTTTCATATTTAATTTTTAAGCAGAGCGTTAGAGACTTCATCTAACTTAGGTTAATACTTCATCTAACTTAGGTTAATCTAGGCCAGAGGCAGACCTACGTCAAGATACCCCCTTTGAAACACTTTGGTAGTGTTCCTGGATCAGAATTAAAATAATGACTCAGAGCACATGGAGCCATCTCCTATTTTTCTATCAAAAAAAATATGGCGGACTAACTGATAGAAATATCAGTTAATGAAAGAGCCCAATGCACAAAAAATTGCATGTTGGGTCTTTGAAACAGTTCAGATCATTTTGATAATAAAAAGTTTGATATGTTTTACCGAGAAAGTCTACGGTTCGAGTCCGTATAGCCCTAGAGCCCTAAAAAAGTAAAATAAAAAAAATTGTATAATTTTAATTTACCCATTCTAGTTTGTTGCTTGTAACCGACCAGTTTTTTCATCAAAAAAAGTATTCCTAAATTATTTCTATAAGCCCGGTCACGAGTATCTTTTAAAGCCGAACATAAAAATGAAAGCAAAAACACATTTCAATTCATTTTAATGGGCTCAATGGATATTTATCCAATCGTGTGACTAAACAAACTTATTTGCTTCATGAATCTTCGGAGTTGAATTCCATATTAATTTTCCTCCTTTTCTGTCCACAATCAGAAAGTTAGTGATACTCTCCCTCTAGTATAGGAATGACCTGCTTTCTTTGTGTACAAGCTAAAGTTTGAAAAACAACTATATTTGGTAAGTTTCATTGTAAACATTGTCAAAAACGTCAACTAGGCTTTTGTCTTTGTATACCTTCCCGAAACCTAGCAAACCACATCACAAAAGGGGGGTAGTATTCTCTTTCTGTATTCACGTTCACTATTCAATCAATAGAAACTCCTCAGCCTGGATATTAAGAAAAGGAATATACCAACACCGATCTATTCTAAACCTTGAGATGAGATGGAAATTTCTATAAATTATCTTACATCTGACTACTTGTTCTATTCGAACTCTCTAAGAAAAGAGGAAAACCCTCCTCTATTCATACAAGAATAGAAATATATAAAGATACTCAAAATGGATTTCAATTTATAATAATTAGAATATATTCATTTATATAAAATATATATAAAATAAATTCCTTTTCTTTCGAGAGTTCGAGAGAATCCTAGGTAAGATGAAAACGAGAGAATTTGTATAATTTGTATAATAACAATAGTTAGTTATACTAACTATAACTAACTCAAATTGAAATACATGTAATGGAAATAGGATTTCAGTCGATGAATATTGAACGGAGACATGTCCTGCAGTAAACAAAGGAAACTAGAATATAAAGTTCGATCAAAAAAATTCGTATTTTTGACTAAACAGTTGTGAATGACTTGAGAATTTCAAGTCGAGAGTTGACTAATCCGGTATATTTTTCACGTTCATAGGAGTGTGTCTATGTTTCTGCTT